CAGAGACCAAACCCCTCCAATCCAATTTTTATTAATAATTGGAAGTTTCGATGAAATAATCGAAGGGGCTCGGTGACCTTTAGGAACGGGCAAAGAAGCTTTTCACTTTCGATTTCCTATTATCAATTATCTAAAAAATAAAACAAATGGAGAAAAGCCGGCTATCGGAATCGAACCGATGACCATCGCATTACAAATGCGATGCTCTAACCTCTGAGCTAAGCGGGCTCACATAACATAAATTGTACACGTATACTAATTTAGTAAACTACTGCTGCTGAGATCTTAACTGTTTATTCTTAGTTATTTCATAATAAATATGATATAAATGTAGAAAAATTCAACTATAGAAACGAATAAGAATGGAAAATCTCATTTTCAAAAATATTTCATTTTGATATATTAATTTAGATCTATTTCTCAAATATATGTTTATCAATAATAAATATCTTAATTTGTTTAATTAGAGACTAATATTTTTTTACTATTCCATATTTACTATTTCCTTTACTATTTTTTAATATTGTTTTTTGATATTTTACTATTTAAAAATAAAAACTATTTCAAAATAAAATAAAACTATATAAATTCTAAATAAAATATTTTAGTACATGGTTTTTTATTTCTAGATATTTATTTAGATTTAGAGTTTGAAATAGAATTTTGTACCTAAAGTTAGGAATATAATCTAGTAATTAAGTTAGAATCTTATTGTATATTTATTGTATATTATAATCGTATAATATATTAATATAATTAATTAATTATTATATCTATTTGAAAGCGAAAATAGAGAATTTATATAATTTGAAATAATTTCATTAATATTCATTAATATATAAATTAACGGAATGATTAATTGATTAATTATATCCATTCGATTAGTTATGGCTATTAATGAAATTTGAAATTAATAATACTAAATTGCCCTTTGTCGTTTTTTTTTTTTTTTTTTATGATCTGCCCTAAGAAAAGGATAAGAGGAGAAAAGTGCAATCCAGACCATAATGAAACATTCCTAGGGTTTCATTCGGAAARRCAAAAAAAAAAAAAAAAAAAAAAAAAAAAAAAAAATCGACCGTTCAAGTATTCAAAATTGCACACTAAAAATGATAGAAAATCATAGAAATTGGGACATGTATATATATAATATATTATAATAGATATATGTTATGTGGTATATATCTATATTGAATTTCTGGTTGGACCAAGTATGGTCTCCAATAGAGATGAAAGAAGATAGATACAAAATCAAATCGGAGAAAACACTTTTCAATACAGGAATCGATATCTAATGAATTCAACGGTTCCAGCATAATATAAATGGAAATGAACAAAAAAGGGTAAACGGCATCATGATGTGATCCTAATCACATCACAAAAAAAAGGGGGATATGGCGAAATTGGTAGACGCTACGGACTTAATTGGATTGAGCCTTGGTATGGAAACCTACCAAGTGATAACTTTCAAATTCAGAGAAACCCTGGAATTAAAAATGGGCAATCCTGAGCCAAATCCCGTTTTATGAAAACAAACAAGGGTTTCAGAAAGCGAGAATAAATAAAGGATAGGTGCAGAGACTCAATGGAAGCTGTTCTAACAAATGGAGTTGGCTGCATTGTGTTCATAAAGGAATCCTTCCATCGAAACTTCCGAAAGGATGAAAGATAAACCTATATACATATGTATACTTACTGAAATACTATCGCCAAATGATTAAAAATGATTAATGATGACTCCAACCGGTTCTATAATTTTTTTATATCTATTTATATGAAAAATGAAAGAATTTTTGTGAATCGATTCAAAATCAAAATTGAAAAATGAAATAAATATTCATTGATCAAATCATTCACTCCATCATAGTCTGATAAATCTTTTTTTTTAGAATTGATTAATCGGATAAGAATAAAGATAGAGTCCCATTCTACATGTCAATATCGACAACAATGAAATTTATAGTAAGAGGAAAATCCGTCGACTTTAGAAATCGTGAGGGTTCAAGTCCCTCTATCCCCAAAAAGACCTGGTTGCCTCCCTAATTATTTATCTTCTCATTTTATTTTGTTAGTGACTCAAAATTGGTTATGGTTCGCAGTGATTCTCACTCTACTATTTCACAAACCGATCTGAGCGGAAATTTTTTTTCTTATCACATCATAAGCCTTGTGTGTGATATATATGATACGTGTACAAATGCAAATGAGCATCTTTGAATAATGTATTAAATTAAAATAATTAACAATCCATATCATTATTTGTATTATTTGTACTGTATTGAAACTTACAAGGTTTTCTTTTTGAAGATACAAGAAATTCTACCAGGGCCTGGATAATACTTTGGAATATCTTTTCGTTTTTTAATTGACATAGACCCAAGTCCTATATTAAAATATAATGAGGATGATGCGTCGTGAATGGTCGGGATAGCTCAGCTGGTAGAGCAGAGGACTGAAAATCCTCGTGTCACCAGTTCAAATCTGGTTCCTGGCACATGAG